GCTAGCGTAGCTTAATACAAAGCATAACACTGAAGATGTTAAAATGGGCCCTGAGAAGCTCCGCATGCACAAAGGCATGGTCCCGACCTTATAGTCAGCTCTAGCCCAACTTACACATGCAAGTCTCCGCAGCCCCGTGAGTAAGCCCTTAATCCCCTGCCCGGGGACGAGGAGCAGGCATCAGGCACAAATCTTTAGCCCAAGACGCCAGGCCTAGCCACACCCCCAAGGGAATTCAGCAGTGATAAATATTAAGCCATAAGTGAAAACTTGACTCAGTCAGAGCTAAGAGGGCCGGTAAAACTCGTGCCAGCCACCGCGGTTAAACGAGAGGCCCTAGTTGACAATACAACGGCGTAAAGGGTGGTTAAGGATATAATAATGATAAAGTTGAATGGCCCTTTGGCTGTCATACGCTTCTAGGAGTCCGAAGCCCAATATACGAAAGTAACTTTAAAAGAGCCCACCTGACCCCACGAAAACTGAGAAACAAACTGGGATTAGATACCCCACTATGCTCAGTCATAAACCCAGACGTCCAGCTACAGTTAGACGTCCGCCCGGGTACTACGAGCATTAGCTTGAAACCCAAAGGACCTGACGGTGCCTCAGACCCCCCTAGAGGAGCCTGTTCTAGAACCGATAACCCCCGTTAAACCTCACCGCTTCTAGCCATCCCAGCCTATATACCGCCGTCGTCAGCTTACCCTGTGAAGGTAATAAAAGTAAGCAGAATGGGCACAACCCAGAACGTCAGGTCGAGGTGTAGCGTACGAAGCGGGAAGAAATGGGCTACATTTTCTATTATAGAACACTACGGATATGTAACATGAAATAGTGCTTGAAGGAGGATTTAGTAGTAAAAAGGAAGCAGAGTGTCCTTTTGAACCTGGCTCTGAGACGCGTACACACCGCCCGTCACTCTCCCCTGTCATAATGCAATAGAGTTACCTAACATCAAAGCTCTGACAAGGGGAGGCAAGTCGTAACATGGTAAGTGTACCGGAAGGTGCACTTGGATAAAATTCAGGGCGTGGCTGAGCTAGTTAAGCATCTCACTTACACCGAGAAGACATCCATGCAAATTGGATCGCCCTGAGCCAACCAGCTAGCTTAACCACCAGTATAACCTAACAATATTTATAACGAGACAAAACCCAACCCTGCAAATTAAACCATTTTTTCACCTGAGTACGGGAGACGGAAAAGGTTCAACTTAAAGCAATAGAAAAAGTACCGCAAGGGAACGCTGAAAGAGAAATGAAACAACCCATATAAGCGCTGAAAAACAAAGACTAAACCTTGTACCTTTTGCATCATGATCTAGCCAGTACCCTCAAGCGAAGAGACCTTTAGTTTGATACCCCGAAACCAGGTGAGCTACCCCGAGACAGCCTATATAATTTAGGGCTAACCCGTCTCTGTGGCAAAAGAGTGGGAGGAGCTCCGGGTAGAAGTGACAGACCTACCGAACCTGGTGATAGCTGGTTGCCTGAGAAATGAATAGAAGTTCAGCCTCGTACACCCTTAATCAAGAAATACATGATCAAGACGTTATGGATACATGCGAGAGTTAGTTGAAGGGGGTACAGCCCCTTTAACAAAGGATACAACCTTTACAGGAGGATAAAGATCATAATAAATAAAATATACTGTTCTAGTGGGCCTGAAAGCAGCCATCTAAACGGAAAGCGTTAAAGCTCGGACAGAAAGAAGTTTATTATTCCGATAAAAAATCTTACTCCCCTAACTGTATTAGGCCAACCCATGCCCACATGGGTGAGACTATGCTAAAATGAGTAACAAGAAGACTTGATCTTCTCCCGCCACAAGTGTAGACCAGATCGGACCTACCACTGGAATTTAACGAGCCCAACCGAAGAGGGCATTGTGAATAATAAAAACCTCAAGAAGAACTCACAACTAATTTATCGTTAACCCCACACTGGAGTGGCATTTCAAGGGAAAGACTAAAAGAAGGGGAAGGAACTCGGCAAACACAAGCCTCGCCTGTTTACCAAAAACATCGCCTCCTGCAGCTTAAAGTATAGGAGGTCCAGCCTGCCCAGTGACTACGGGTTCAACGGCCGCGGTATATTGACCGTGCAAAGGTAGCGCAATCACTTGTCTTTTAAATAGAGACCTGTATGAATGGCTAGACGAGGGCTTAACTGTCTCCCCCCTCCGGTCAGTGAAATTGATCTATCCGTGCAGAAGCGGGTATAACACTACAAGACGAGAAGACCCTTTGGAGCTTAAGGTACAAGATTCAGCCATGTTAAGCGACTCCATGGAAAGCAAGAACTTAATGGCCATGAAATTTTACCTTCGGTTGGGGCGACCACGGAGGAAAAGCAAGCCTCCGAGTGGACTGGGCCAAAACCCCTAAAGCCAAAAGAGACATCTTTAAGCCGCAGAACATCTGACCAACAATGATCCGGCTAAAAAGCCGATCAACGGACCAAGTTACCCTAGGGATAACAGCGCAATCCTCTCCCAGAGCCCATATCGACGAGGGGGTTTACGACCTCGATGTTGGATCAGGACATCCTGATGGTGCAGCCGCTATTAAGGGTTCGTTTGTTCAACGATTAAAGTCCTACGTGATCTGAGTTCAGACCGGAGCAATCCAGGTCAGTTTCTATCTGTAACGCTACTTTTCCCAGTACGAAAGGATCGGAAAAGGGGGGCCTATACTTAACGCATGCCCCACCCCTAATTCATGAAAACAAATAAATAAAATAAGGGAGGGCCAAGACCCCTGCCGCTCAAGATAAGGGCATACTGGGGTGGCAGAGCATGGTAAATTGCATAAGGCCTAAGCCCTTAAAACCAGAGGTTCAAATCCTCTCCCCAGTTTATGCTTAACACCTTGATGACCCATCTAATTAACCCGCTCGCCTACATTGTTCCCGTCCTATTAGCTGTGGCATTCTTAACCTTACTTGAACGAAAAGTACTAGGCTATATGCAACTGCGAAAAGGACCTAATGTGGTCGGACCCTATGGTTTACTTCAACCTATCGCCGACGGGGTTAAGCTGTTTATTAAGGAGCCCGTCCGCCCATCCACATCATCCCCATTCTTATTCTTGGCAACCCCTATTCTTGCACTAACCCTTGCTCTCACCCTCTGAGCCCCTATACCTATACCTCACCCAGTTATTAATCTAAATTTAGGTATTTTGTTTATTCTGGCATTATCAAGCCTTGCAGTATACTCTATTCTTGGCTCAGGATGAGCATCAAATTCGAAGTATGCACTTATTGGTGCCCTACGAGCAGTTGCCCAAACAATTTCATATGAAGTAAGCCTCGGGCTTATTCTCCTCTCAGTAATCGTTTTTTCCGGGGGCTACACCCTTCAGACCTTTAACACCGCCCAAGAAGCCGTATGACTACTCATCCCTGCATGGCCACTAGCCGCGATGTGGTACATTTCCACCCTCGCAGAAACCAATCGGGCGCCCTTCGACCTAACAGAAGGTGAATCTGAACTTGTCTCGGGCTTTAATGTAGAATATGCGGGAGGCCCTTTTGCCTTATTTTTCCTCGCCGAATACGCCAACATCTTACTAATAAATACCCTCTCCGCCGTGCTATTCCTGGGGACATCGTATTTTCCGGCTGTACCCGAGTTGACCACTATTGGCCTAATAATTAAGGCCGCCCTTTTGTCTGTAGTGTTTCTATGGGTGCGGGCCTCTTACCCACGGTTCCGATACGATCAACTCATGCACTTAGTATGAAAGAACTTCCTTCCCTTAACACTAGCCCTCGTACTATGACACGTCTCTCTTCCGATTGCACTAGCGGGCCTCCCCCCACAACTGTAATCCAGGAACTGTACCCGAGTGCCTAGGGACCACTTTGATAGGGTGGCTTACAGGGGTTAAAATCCCCTCAGTTCTTAGAAAGAAGGGGGTCGAACCCATGCCCAAGAGATCAAAACTCTTAGTGCTTCCTCTACACCACTTTCTATGATGGGGTCAGCTAAACAAGCTTTCGGGCCCATACCCCGAACATGACGGTTAAAATCCCTCCTCCATCAATGAACCCTTACGTATTAGCCACGCTTTTATCCAGCCTTGGCCTGGGAACTGCCCTCACCTTTGCCAGCTCCCACTGATTATTGGCCTGAATGGGACTAGAAATTAATACTCTGGCAATTGTTCCTTTAATAGCACAACACCATCATCCTCGAGCAGTAGAGGCTACTACAAAGTACTTTCTTACTCAAGCCACTGCAGCTGCCGTAATCCTTTTTGCAAGTACAACTAACGCATGAATTACCGGGGAATGAGATATGGCTAGTATATCAGACCCAATCGCCACCGCAATAATTCTTGCTGCCCTGGCACTTAAGATTGGACTAGCACCAATGCACTTCTGAATACCTGAGGTACTCCAAGGCCTAGACTTGTTAACAGGATTGATCCTATCCACCTGGCAGAAACTTGCCCCCCTCGCCCTAATTATTCAAACAGCCCAAGCTTTTGACCCGCTCCTCCTTACAGCCCTTGGACTCACGTCCGCATTAGTAGGCGGCTGAGGCGGATTAAACCAGACCCAGCTACGAAAGATCTTGGCCTATTCCTCAATTGCGCACATAGGCTGAATAATTATTGTCCTTCAATATGCTCCCCAACTTACCCTCCTCGCGTTATTAACATATGTTTTAATAACCTCTGCAGCATTCCTAATATTAAAGCTTTCATATGCCACAAAAGTTGGCACCCTAGCAACCACATGATCAAAGAGCCCCCTACTAACAGCAACGGCCGCCTTAGTGTTACTATCTCTAGGAGGCCTCCCCCCACTCACCGGTTTTATACCAAAATGATTAATCCTCCAAGAGCTTACAAAGCAAGGCCTCCCCCTTGCCGCGACCCTAATAGCCCTTGCTGCTTTAATTAGCCTATATTTCTATTTACGACTCTGCTACGCAATAACTCTCACCATCTCCCCCAACACTGTTACCTCAACTACTCCTTGGCGGACTCAGACAACTCAAGCCTCTATCCCCCTCGCCTTCACCACCGTAATGGCTCTGGGCCTCTTACCCGTTACTCCTACAATTATAGCACTTGTTATTTAGGGGCTTAGGATAGCATTAGACCGAGAGCCTTCAAAGCTCTAAGCAGAAGTGAAAATCTTCTAGCCCCTGATAAGACCTACAAGAGTTTATCTTGCATCTTCTGAATGCAAATCAAATGTTTTTGTTAAACTAAGGCCTTTCTAGATGGGAAGGCCTCGATCCTACAAACTCTTAGTTAACAGCTAAACGCTCAAGCCAGCGAGCATCCATCTACTTTCCCGCCGTTTGCCGGGTAAGGCGGGAAAGCCCCGGCAGGCTCTTACTCTGCGTCTCTGGATTTGCAATCCAACGTGGTTACTCCACCACGGGGCTTGATAGGAAGAGGACTTAAACCTCTGTCTTCGGGGCTACAACCCACCGCCTGGGCACTCGGCTACCCTACCTGTGGCAATTACACGCTGATTCTTCTCTACAAACCACAAAGACATTGGTACCCTTTATTTAGTATTTGGTGCCTGAGCCGGAATAGTGGGGACTGCTTTAAGTCTTCTTATTCGAGCTGAATTAAGTCAACCTGGCTCACTCCTAGGTGATGATCAAATCTATAACGTCATTGTTACTGCCCACGCCTTTGTAATAATTTTCTTTATAGTAATGCCAATTCTTATTGGAGGATTCGGAAACTGACTCGTACCCCTAATGATTGGGGCACCCGATATAGCATTCCCACGAATAAACAACATAAGTTTCTGACTTCTACCCCCATCATTCCTATTATTACTAGCCTCTTCTGGTGTTGAAGCCGGGGCTGGAACAGGATGAACTGTTTACCCCCCACTTGCAGGTAATCTTGCCCATGCAGGAGCATCAGTAGACCTTACAATCTTCTCCCTCCACCTGGCAGGTGTATCATCAATTCTAGGAGCAGTTAATTTCATTACTACAATTATTAACATGAAACCTCCAGCAATCTCTCAATATCAAACACCTCTCTTTGTATGAGCCGTACTTGTCACTGCCGTTCTTCTGCTCCTATCTCTACCCGTTCTAGCTGCCGGAATTACCATGCTTCTCACTGACCGTAACTTAAATACCACATTCTTTGACCCAGCAGGGGGAGGAGACCCTATTCTGTACCAACACTTATTTTGATTCTTTGGCCACCCAGAAGTTTATATTCTTATTTTACCTGGCTTTGGAATCATTTCACACGTTGTAGCCTATTACGCAGGTAAAAAAGAACCATTTGGTTATATAGGAATAGTTTGAGCTATAATAGCCATTGGCCTCCTAGGATTCATTGTATGGGCCCATCATATGTTTACTGTAGGAATAGACGTAGACACCCGTGCCTACTTTACATCTGCCACAATAATTATTGCTATTCCAACCGGTGTTAAAGTGTTTAGCTGACTCGCCACACTCCACGGAGGCTCAATCAAATGAGAAACTCCTATGCTATGAGCTCTGGGTTTTATCTTCCTCTTTACAGTCGGAGGACTAACAGGAATTGTTCTTGCAAATTCATCACTTGACATTGTTCTCCATGATACATACTATGTAGTTGCCCACTTCCACTATGTACTATCAATGGGAGCTGTGTTTGCCATTATAGCAGCATTTGTTCACTGATTCCCACTATTCTCAGGATATACTCTAAATGACACCTGAACAAAAATCCACTTTGCTGTAATGTTTATTGGTGTTAACCTCACATTCTTCCCACAACACTTCCTAGGCCTAGCAGGAATACCACGACGATACTCTGATTACCCAGATGCTTACGCTCTCTGAAATACAGTATCATCTATTGGCTCACTCGTCTCATTAGTAGCGGTAATTATGTTCTTATTCATTTTATGAGAAGCCTTCGCCGCCAAACGAGAAGTATCCTCAGTAGAACTAACTATAACAAATGTAGAGTGACTACACGGCTGCCCTCCCCCATACCACACATTTGAGGAACCAGCATTTGTCCAAGTTCAATCAAACTAACGAGAAAGGGAGGAATTGAACCCCCATGTACTGGTTTCAAGCCAGTCACATAACCACTCTGTCACTTTCTTTTAGAGACATTAGTAAAATATGCATATTACATCACCTTGTCGAGGTGAAATTGCAGGTTAAACCCCTGTATGTCTTAAATCTAATGGCACACCCCACACAACTAGGATTCCAAGACGCGGCATCACCCGTTATAGAAGAACTTCTTCACTTCCACGACCACGCCCTAATAATTGTATTTTTAATTAGCACAATAGTACTCTACATTATTGTCGCAATAGTCTCAACCAAACTAACCAATAAATACATCTTAGATTCCCAAGAAATCGAAATTGTATGAACAATTTTACCAGCAGTTATTCTAGTTCTAATTGCCCTTCCTTCTCTTCGAATTTTGTACCTTATAGATGAGGTTAACGACCCTCACTTAACAATTAAAGCCATGGGACACCAATGGTACTGAAGCTATGAATACACAGACTACGAGGATCTAGGATTCGATTCATACATAATTCCTACTCAAGATCTCACACCCGGTCAATTTCGACTTCTAGAAACAGATCACCGAATAGTGGTTCCGATAGAATCACCTATTCGTGTTCTGGTGTCCGCCGAGGACGTATTGCACTCCTGAGCCATTCCATCTCTCGGTGTTAAAATAGACGCAGTACCTGGACGATTAAATCAAACTGCCTTTATTGCCTCACGACCAGGTGTATTTTACGGACAATGCTCTGAAATTTGTGGAGCCAACCACAGCTTTATGCCTATTGTAGTTGAAGCCGTCCCATTAAAACATTTTGAGAGCTGATCCACACTAATACTAGAAGACGCCTCACTAGAAAGCTAATTATTGGACAAAGCGTTGGCCTTTTAAGCCAAAGTTTGGTGCCTACCGACCACCTCTAGTGACATGCCTCAACTCAACCCTAATCCCTGATTTGCAATTCTAGTATTTTCATGATTCATCTTCCTCACTATTATTCCAACCAAAGTGTTAAATCACTTAACACCCAATGAACCAACACCAATAAACGAAGAAAAGCATAAAACTGACTCCTGAAATTGACCATGATAACGAGCTTCTTCGACCAGTTTGCAAGCCCCTCTTTCCTAGGAATTCCACTTATCGCTGTTGCAATTGCACTTCCATGAGTATTATTTCCAACCCCCTCATCTCGATGAATAAACAGCCGACTTACTACGCTTCAGGCATGATTTATTAACCGTTTTACTAATCAGTTGTTAATACCTTTAAATATAGGAGGACATAAGTGAGCCCTTATGTTAACCTCATTAATAGTATTCCTTATTACCATTAATATACTAGGTCTTCTACCATACACCTTTACCCCTACAACGCAATTATCATTAAACATGGGACTTGCCGTACCACTCTGACTTGCAACAGTTATTATTGGAATACGAAACCAGCCAACAGTTGCCCTTGGACACCTACTGCCTGAAGGAACCCCCATTCCTTTGATTCCTGTACTAATTATTATCGAGACAATTAGTCTATTTATTCGACCACTAGCCCTAGGAGTCCGACTCACAGCCAACTTAACTGCAGGCCACCTTCTTATTCAACTTATTGCCACGGCCGTATTCGTTCTGCTACCTATAATGCCTACTGTAGCAATCCTTACGGCCGCCGTCCTTTTCCTCTTAACACTTTTAGAAGTTGCGGTAGCAATAATTCAAGCCTACGTATTTGTATTACTTCTAAGCCTTTACCTGCAAGAAAACGTTTAATGGCCCACCAAGCGCATGCATATCATATGGTTGATCCTAGCCCATGACCACTAACCGGAGCCGTCGGTGCCTTACTAATGACATCCGGCCTGGCAATCTGGTTTCACTTCCATTCAGTAACATTAATAACCCTTGGGTTAGTTCTGTTACTTCTTACAATGTTTCAATGATGACGTGATGTTATCCGAGAAGGAACCTTTCAAGGTCATCATACACCCCCAGTACAAAAAGGGTTACGTTATGGAATAATCCTGTTTATTACTTCTGAGGTATTCTTCTTCCTAGGCTTCTTTTGAGCTTTCTATCACTCAAGCCTAGCCCCAACACCCGAACTAGGTGGATGCTGACCCCCTACAGGAATTACTACATTAGACCCATTTGAAGTACCTCTCCTTAATACAGCCGTATTGTTAGCATCCGGAGTAACAGTTACATGAGCTCATCATAGTATCATAGAAGGTGAACGGAAACAAGCCATTCAATCCCTTACACTGACAATTCTACTGGGGTTTTATTTTACCGCCCTTCAAGCAATAGAATACTATGAAGCACCTTTCACAATTGCAGACGGAGTATACGGCTCAACATTCTTTGTCGCTACAGGGTTCCATGGATTACATGTCATTATTGGTTCAACCTTTTTAGCCGTCTGTCTTCTCCGTCAAATTCAATACCATTTTACATCCGAACACCACTTCGGCTTTGAAGCCGCAGCATGGTACTGACACTTTGTGGACGTAGTCTGATTATTCCTTTACGTATCAATCTACTGATGAGGCTCATATCTTTCTAGTATTAAAGTTTGTACAAATGACTTCCAATCATTTAGTCTTGGTTAGACCCCAAGGAAAGATAATGAACTTAATTACAACTATTTTTATTATTGCTGTAGCTCTATCATCAGTCCTGGCAATCGTGTCTTTTTGATTACCACAAATAAACCCCGATGCAGAAAAGCTCTCCCCCTACGAATGTGGGTTTGATCCATTAGGCTCAGCCCGACTTCCATTCTCCTTACGATTCTTTTTAGTAGCAATTCTTTTCCTTTTATTTGATCTTGAGATTGCCCTCCTTCTCCCACTACCATGAGGGGACCAGCTCCACAGCCCAACCGGAACATTCTTTTGAGCCACCACGGTCCTAATCCTTTTGACCCTTGGATTGATTTATGAGTGAACTCAAGGAGGCCTAGAATGAGCAGAATAGGGAGCTAGTCTAAAAAAGACCTCTGATTTCGGCTCAGAAAATTGTGGTTCAAGTCCACGGCCCCCTTATGACACCAGTACACTTTAGTTTTACCTCAGCATTTATTTTAGGCCTTATAGGATTAGCATTCCACCGTACTCATCTGCTTTCCGCCCTCTTATGCTTAGAGGGTATGATATTATCCCTATTCATTGCACTAGCCCTATGAACACTACAATTTGAATCAACAAGCTTCTCCACTGCCCCTATATTACTGCTAGCCTTTTCTGCCTGTGAAGCAAGCACGGGCCTTGCACTCTTAGTAGCCACAGCCCGGACCCACGGCACTGATCGTCTACAAAACCTTAACCTCCTACAATGCTAAAAGTTTTAATTCCCACAGTTATGATATTTCCAACGATTTGACTGACCTCACCTAAATGACTATGAACAACTACCGCTACTCACGGCCTTTTAATTGCCCTTACGAGCCTCACATGATTTAACTGAACTTCAGAAGCCGGGTGGACTTCATCAAACACCTATTTAGCCACAGACCCCCTGTCGACACCTCTTTTGGTCTTAACATGCTGGCTCCTCCCCTTAATAATCTTAGCCAGTCAAAACCATATTAACCCTGAACCCATTGCACGTCAACGCCTATATATCACACTTCTCACTTCATTACAAGCTTTCTTGATTATAGCTTTCGGCGCCACAGAAATCATCATATTCTACATCATATTTGAAGCCACTCTCATCCCCACCCTTATTATCATCACCCGTTGAGGAAATCAAACCGAACGTCTCAACGCGGGTACCTATTTTTTATTTTATACCCTGGCCGGATCACTGCCCCTTTTAGTAGCCTTGCTCCTCCTTCAGCAATCTACAGGAACTCTATCTTTACTTATTATTCAATATACTCCTCCGATACTACTAAACTCCTGAAGCCATAAAATCTGGTGGGCAGGTTGCTTGATTGCCTTCTTGGTAAAAATACCTCTTTATGGAGTCCATCTATGACTGCCGAAGGCACACGTAGAAGCCCCTGTTGCAGGATCCATAGTCCTAGCAGCAATTCTACTAAAACTGGGGGGATATGGTATAATGCGTATAATAATAATACTAGACCCACTTTCTAAAGACCTGATTTACCCTTTTATTATTTTGGCACTCTGAGGCATTATTATGACTGGGTCTATTTGTCTACGACAGACCGATCTTAAATCACTAATTGCCTACTCCTCTGTAAGCCACATGGGTCTTGTAGCAGGGGGAATTCTAATCCAGACCCCATGAGGCTTCACAGGGGCAATTATTCTCATAATTGCCCACGGCCTGGTATCCTCTATACTGTTCTGCTTGGCTAATACAGCTTATGAACGGACCCATAGTCGAACTATAGTTCTCGCCCGAGGCCTACAAGTAATTTTTCCATTAACAGCTGTTTGATGATTCGTCGCAAACCTAGCCAACTTAGCACTCCCCCCGCTTCCTAACCTAATAGGAGAACTTATAATCATCACAACCCTCTTTAGCTGGTCCCCCTGAACTATTGCACTTACTGGACTAGGAACACTAATTACTGCAGCCTATTCCCTCTATTTGTTCTTAATATCTCAGCGTGGCCCAACACCACACCACATTATGAAACTCTCACCATTCCATACCCGAGAACACCTACTAATAGCCCTTCACCTTATTCCGGTAATTCTCCTCGTGACAGAGCCGGAACTTATGTGAGGATGATGTTACTGTGAGTATAGTTTAATCAAAACATCAGATTGTGATTCTGAAAACAGGGGTTAAAACCCCCTTACTCACCAAGGAAGGATACGAATCAATAAGTGCTGCTAATACTTATATCCCGAGGTTAAAATCCTCGGCTTCTTTACGCTTCTGAAGGATAACAGCTCATCCGTTGGTCTTAGGAACCAAAGACTCTTGGTGCAAATCCAAGCAGAAGCTATGACCTCAACAACCCTAGTCATATCCTCCTCATTCCTTTTAATTATTACAATCCTTATCTTACCCTTACTCATAACATTAAATCCGAACCCTCAGGAACCTAACTGAGCAGATACTTATGTAAAAACTGCCGTTAGCACTGCATTCTTCGTAAGTCTCTTACCACTTATGGTTTACCTCGCCCAGGGAGCCGAAAATATCACCACAAACTGACAATGAATAAATACACAAGTATTTGACGTTAATATTAGTTTCAAGTTTGATCACTATTCTCTTATCTTCACCCCCATTGCCCTCTTTGTAACATGATCCATTTTAGAATTTGCACTATGATATATACACTCCAACCCTAACATGAACCGATTCTTTAAATACCTACTACTCTTCCTAGTAGCAATAATTATTCTTGTCACAGCTAACAATCTATTTCAACTATTCATCGGCTGAGAAGGAGTTGGTATTATGTCCTTTCTGCTCATTGGCTGGTGGCACGGGCGGGCAGACGCTAACACAGCAAGCCTTCAAGCGGTAATCTACAACCGTGTGGGGGATATTGGACTTATTCTAGCCATAGCCTGATTTGCTGTAAATCTAAACTCTTGGGAAATACAACAAGTTTTTGCTTTATCAAAAAACTATGATATAACTGTCCCACTCATTGCACTAATTCTTGCGGCAGCAGGGAAGTCGGCCCAGTTTGGCCTACACCCATGGCTTCCATCAGCCATAGAGGGCCCGACGCCGGTATCCGCGCTACTTCACTCAAGCACTATGGTAGTTGCAGGTATCTTCCTATTGATTCGCCTGCATCCACTAATAGAGGATAATAAACTAGCACTATCAGGATGCCTATGTCTAGGAGCACTTACTACCTTATATACTGCCACCTGCGCACTTACCCAGAATGATATCAAGAAAATTGTCGCTTTCTCAACATCCAGCCAGCTTGGGCTCATAATAGTCACAATCGGACTAAACCAGCCACAACTGGCATTCCTTCATATCTGTACACACGCATTCTTCAAGGCCATACTCTTCCTTTGCTCCGGATCTATTATTCACAGCCTAAATGACGAACAAGACATTCGAAAGATGGGCGGCCTCCACAAACTCCTACCTATCACCTCATCCTGTCTTACAATTGGAAGCCTAGCACTAGCAGGCACTCCATTCCTAGCAGGATTCTTCTCAAAAGACGCTATTATTGAAGCCCTTAATACTTCCTACCTTAACGCCTGGGCCCTTATTCTGACACTCATTGCCACATCCTTCACTGCAGTTTACAGCTTTCGGGTAGTATACTTTGTAACTATAGGATCTCCACGATTCCTCCCATTATCCCCTATTAATGAAGATAACCCGCTTATAGTTCAACCTGTTAAGCGGCTTGCCTGGGGAAGTATCATTGCGGGACTTCTTATTACATACAACTTCCTGCCTATAAAAACACCAGTGATAACTATACCTGTAACCCTAAAAGTGGCGGCCCTAGTAGTAGCTATTACCGGCCTTCTTGTAGCCATAGAACTTGCAGCCAAAACCAACAACCCCTACAAAACTACCTACAAAAATTCCCCTCACCACTTCTCAAACATACTAGGATACTTCCCTTCATTAATACACCGACTCTCTCCTAAAGCTAGCCTACTACTCGGACGATCAACTGCTATTAAACTCGACCAAACCTGACTCGAAATCGCAGGCCCAAAGTCAGTCACTCTCACCCAAATGATGTTAGCACAAACAGTGGCCAATATCTCACAAGGAACTATTAAAAAGTTTTTAACTATTTTCCTTCTAACCATAGTCCTGGCAGTTGCCCTAATTCTTATTTAGACTGCCCGAAGCGTCCCACGACTTAAACCCCGAGTTAGCTCTAGTACTACAAGTAATGTTAAGAGCAGCACTCAAGCACAAATAACTAATATTGTCCCCCCAAAAGAGTATATCATGGCTACACCTCCAACATCCCCCCGTAATACAGAAAACTCTTTTAACTCATCAATCGCCGCTCAAGAACCCTCATGTCACCCCCCTCAAAATAACCCACCCGTTAAAACAACCCCTAGCGAGTACACCAAGACGTACCCTATAACTGAGCGACTTCCTCAGGCTTCTGGAAAGGGTTCAGCAGCCAGCGCTGCTGAGTAAGCAAATACTACAAGCATTCCCCCTAAATAAATTAAAAAGAGAACTAGAGATAAAAAAGGACCTCCACTACCAATCAGCACCCCACATCCAACCCCAGCCGCCACCATCAGCCCTAGAGCAGCAAAGTACGGCGTAGGATTAGACGCAACAGCAATTAATCCTATAATTAAGGCTATTAATAATAAAGACACAAAATAAGTCATGGTTCCCGCTCAGACTTTAACCGAGACTAGTGACTTGAAGAACCACCGTTGTAATTCAACTACAGGAACAATTAATGGCAAGCCTACGAAAAACCCATCCACTAATAAAAATCGCTAATGATGCACTGGTTGACCTTCCAACACCATCAAATATCTCAGCAATATGAAACTTCGGATCTCTGCTAGGATTGTGCTTAATTACCCAAATCCTAACCGGATTATTTCTAGCAATACACTACACCTCTGATATCTCAACTGCATTCTCCTCCGTTACACATATTTGCCGGGACGTCAACTATGGCTGGCTTATCCGAAACATACATGCTAATGGCGCATCCTTTTTCTTCATCTGTATTTATATGCACATTGCGCGCGGTCTTTACTACGGGTCCTACCTTTACAAAGAAACCTGAAACATTGGAGTCGTCCTACTTCTTTTAGTAATAATGACGGCCTTTGTAGGCTATGTTCTCCCATGAGGTCAAATGTCCTTTTGAGGTGCCACCGTCATTACAAATCTTCTATCAGCAGTACCTTATATAGGTGATACCCTTGTACAATGAATCTGAGGGGGCTTTTCAGTAGACAACGCAACATTGACACGATTCTTCGCCTTCCACTTCCTGTTCCCATTTGTTATCGCCGGTGCAACTGTCCTCCACCTTCTATTTTTACACGAAACGGGATCAAACAACCCCGCCGGGCTAAACTCCGACGCGGACAAAATCTCCTTCCACCCCTATTTCTCATACAAGGACCTTCTCGGCTTCGTCCTAATACTGCTAGCCCTCACATCCTTGACGTTATTCTCCCCCACTTTACTCGGCGACCCGGAGAACTTCACCCCAGCAAATCCACTGGTCACCCCGCCACATATTCAGCCTGAGTGATACTTCTTATTTGCCTACGCTATCCTACGGTCTATCCCAAACAAATTGGGAGGAGTCCTAGCATTATTGTTCAGTATCCTAGTACTATTAGTAGTCCCTATTTTACATACCTCAAAACAACGAGGACTAACCTTCCGACCGATCACCCAATTCTTATTCTGAACCCTGGTGGCAGACATAATTATTCTGACATGAATTGGAGGCATACCTGTAGAACACCCCTACATTATCATCGGCCAAATCGCCTCAATTCTATACTTCGCATTGTTCCTCCTCCTCGCCCCACTCGCAGGTTGAGCAGAGAATAAAGCACTGAAATGAGCCTGCCCTAGTAGCTTAGTTTTAAAGCATCGGTCTTGTAATCCGAAGATCGAGGGTTAAACCCCCTCCTAGCGCCCAGAAAAAGGAGATTTTAACTCCCACCCCTGGCTCCCAAAGCCAGGATTCTAAAATTAAACTATTTTCTGATGGACCAATATGGTTACATATCCATGTGTGGTACCATGTCCCCCCCCGAAACATATGTTGGCATGCCATACAATACACCCGTATTATGTGGGTATGATACAGCTATGTATTATCACCATACATTTATCTTAACCTAAAAGCAAGTACTAACATCTAAGACGTGCATAGACCAAATATATGCAATGTTCTAGGGTTATATATGTATTATCACCATTCATTTATCTTAACCTAAAAGCAAGTACTAATGTCTAAGACGTACATAAGCATATTATTAGGACTCAGAAATGATTTATCTTAACCCGGGTTATAGGTTGTTCCCCTAAATATCGCACCCAACATCTCCTTGAACGGACCAACTACGATTTACCGAGACAATCTTAATGCAGTAAGAGACCACCAACCTTGCCACTAATGGCATATTACGCATGATAGAATCAGGGACATATTATGGAAGGTGGTATATTATGAACTATTCCTGGCATCTGATTCCCCTGTCATGGGCATGGCATGTTTAACCCCCCCTTCTCGAGTGTTCTTGCATCTGATTCATGGTGTCATTACATACTCATCACCAACCCCACATGCCGGGCGTTCTTCCATATGCATAACGTTCTCTTTTTTTGGTTACCTTTCACTTACATCTCAGAGTGCAGGCTCAAGTAACATCTTAAGGTTGTACATTTTCTTGCATGGTATAAACTAGGTTAATGATAAAAAGACATAACTTAAGAATTACATTATACTATATCAAGTGCATAAGGTATCTGTCCTTCTTCAACTTACCCTGTTATATATGCCCCCCTTTTTCGTTTACGCGCGACAAACCCCCTTACCCCCTACGCTCAGCAAATCCTGTTCTCCTTGTCAAACCCCAAAAGCAAGGAAGGCTCGAGAGCGCCCAAACTAACAAGTTGAAATATGAGTTAGCCATCCGCATTATATATATATATATGTCATATAACCCTTAAAAGTTTTTCCAAAAAAAGGCCTAAAAAATTCTATTGCGCCCATCACTAAATTTTTTCAATGCTAAAATATCGAACATTTTTT